GATTCATAGGGTCTCAACAAGAGAATTCCTATCAAAAAAAAAGATAGGGAAGAGAAGATTCAAGAGGCCTGTCAGGATTAACATAAAGAAAGATGGATGAGCCAACTTGAGATTGTATTTCTTGGCATTATCATCACAAAGAAGAGATTCCGGATTTTTCTTACTTCGTATCTTTTGGTCAAATCGAGTCAAGCGGCTAAGCCACAAGAAGTTTTAAACTCTATATTCCATATCCGTTGAAACTAGTATTTGTGTGTTTCGGCTTGAGCCGTACGAGATGAAATTCTCATATACGGTTCTCAGAGGGGGAGTCTTTCTTGGGTTACCTATCTCAATAAAGTATATGATTGGTTCGAGGAACGTCTCGAGATTCAAGCGATTGCAGATGATATAACTAGTAAATATGTTCCTCCTCATGTCAACATATTTTATTGTCTAGGGGGAATTACACTTACTTGTTTTTTAGTACAAGTAGCTACGGGTTTTGCTATGACCTTTTACTATCGTCCAACTGTTACAGAGGCTTTTTCCTCTGTTCAATACATAATGACTGAGGCCAACTTTGGTTGGTTAATTCGATCAGTTCATCGATGGTCAGCAAGTATGATGGTTCTAATGATGATCTTGCACGTATTTCGTGTGTATCTTACAGGTGGGTTTAAAAAACCCCGCGAATTAACTTGGGTTACAGGGGTGGTTCTGGCTGTATTGACCGCATCTTTTGGCGTAACTGGTTATTCCTTACCTCGGGACCAAATTGGCTATTGGGCAGTAAAAATTGTAACAGGCGTGCCTGAAGCTATTCCTATAATAGGATCGCCTTTGGTAGAATTATTACGTGGAAGTGCTAGTGTGGGCCAATCCACTTTGACTCGTTTTTATAGTTTACATACTTTTGTATTGCCTCTTCTTACTGCCGTATTTATGTTAATGCACTTTTCAATGATACGTAAGCAAGGTATTTCGGGTCCTTTATAGAGAAGGCAGATCATAGATATTTGTAATTTATCATATCGGGGAGGAACAAGAGTCTTTCATTGCTACAAATATGGATTATTTAAAAATAAGGCATGTTATTTGGATACTTCTATTCAATTCTGAAGTATTGTTTATTTGATACGAATCGAATAGTTGAAGTATATTTTCCTAAAAGAGGATGGATTATGGGAGTGTGTGACTTGAACTATTGATTGGTCCATGCAGATATATGATTTTATCCGCCACGTTGGAATTCACAACCCAATGTGTCTCCGCATCCAACCATCACGTAAGTCCCTTTATGTAGCATAGGATAGGCCGGTTCGCTTGAGGAGAATGTTTTTCTATGATCATACCCGAATCATGTCATGCATGAACAGGCTCCGTAAGATCCCTAGAATAAGTGATGTGGAATCCAATGTTCTATTTATTCCACTTTGTTTAATCTTTCTTTTTTTTTAGTAATTTTCTTATAATTAATTGCTAGTATTAGTATTTCGTATTAATTTGATAGTAATCTTAGTAAGTTTTTTATAGTATGTAGATGCATTCATTTCCTCTGCATCGACCCTGATCTATGATACTATCGGAGTTAAATAAGGGATCTAAGGAAGCACAGGGGCTAGACTTTATTAGTAACAAGTAAAAACTTTGTATTTTTGTATGTAACACAATCGAGATGTTGTGGGGATAAATACCAACCAAAAGACATGAATGAGACAATCCAAAAAGCACTTGATCATGATCGAATTTGTAAGCCTACTTGGATATTGAGCATTTCCTTGTTGCCAGAACTGAATTCTTTACAATGAATCGTTGCAACTCGGGGAAATGGAATTTGATAAATCTTTTCTTACATAGAGTCATTCTACATTATATATGTAGATATGTATGAAATATAGAAATATAGATATTCTATGGACCTAGGACCTATTTATGTTCTATGGATCTATTTCTGTAATTCTTTTGATTCTTGCTCGAGCCGGATGATAAAAAATTATCATGTCCGGTTCCTTTGGGGGATGGATCTACAATAATTCACCTATCCAAATAACAAAGAAACCTGATTTGAATGATCCTGTATTAAGAGCTAAATTGGCTAAAGGGATGGGACATAATTATTATGGAGAACCTGCATGGCCCAATGATCTTTTATATATTTTTCCAGTAGTAATTCTAGGCACTATTGCATGTAATGTGGGCTTAGCAGTTCTAGAGCCGTCAATGATCGGTGAACCGGCGGATCCGTTTGCAACTCCGTTGGAAATATTACCCGAATGGTACTTTTTTCCCGTATTTCAAATACTTCGCACAGTACCCAATAAGTTATTGGGTGTTCTTTTAATGGTTTCAGTACCAATAGGATTATTGACAGTACCTTTTTTGGAGAATGTCAATAAATTCCAAAATCCATTTCGTCGTCCAGTAGCTACAACAGTCTTTTTGATCGGTACCGCAGTAGCTCTTTGGTTAGGTATTGGAGCAACTTTACCTATTGAGAAATCCCTAACTTTAGGTCTTTTTCGAATTGATTAAACCGTTAAATACCACGACATAGGTATCTAAGGAAGATCCCCTTCTGGATCTTCCCTAGATACATCTATCTTATTATGATCTATTCTGCAAATATATGGACCGTGTCGAAGATTAAAAACTCATTCTATTCTTTTTTATTTCTAAAAACTAAAAAATGAAAAAAAGTCCAATGGATTTAAAATGAAAACTTTTTCTTAGGTAAATTGATTGCAAAATGCTTCTGTAGAGTGCCCAATATCTGTTTTACATCTTCTATGCGAAAATCTTCCATTTTCATAAGATCTTCTTGACTGTGACTCAAAAGGTCCAATAATGTATGTATATTGGACCTTTTGAGACAATTATAGGTCCTGGAAGACAATTCTGATTGGTCAATAAAAATACATGTCAATGGAATTCCTTTTTTGTTTTTCTTAAGATTAGTGAATCTGTCTTGAAAGGAAAAAAGGGGTAGATTCCATCTGTTTTCATTTTCCTTGAGATTCATGTCCTCTTCCTCTGCATGTAGAAAAGGAATCAATAAATCAATCAAATTACGAGAAGCTTCATAAAGTGCTTCTTTAGGAGTTAAACTTCCATTCGTCCATATTTCTAGAAAGAGTATCTCTTGTTTTTCATTCCCATTCCCATAAGAATGAATACTATGATTCGCATTTCGAACAGGCATAGATACAATATCTATAGGATAACTTCCATCGTGAGAGTCATTTGTGGATTTCATACGATATCCGCGATCTCTCTTGATTTGTAATTCAATACACAAATCAATTGGTTCTGTCAGGTTAGCTATATGCTGCGTCGTGTCAACTATTTCTACAGAAGGTGGTGAGATGATATCTTGAGCTGTTATGTATTTTGGACCCCTGACGCAAATGGATGCGTCCCTAACTCCATAGAGATTACTTCTCAATACAATCTCTTTCAAATTTATTAAAATCTCATGTACTGATTCTTCAATACCCGCTATCGTAGAATATTCATGCAGCACATTTTCAGATTTTGCACGTGTGATATATGTTCCTTCTATTTCTCCAAGTAAAGCCCTTCGCATAGCAATACCTATAGTATATGCTTGACCTTTCATAAGCGGGGACAGAACAAAACGACCATAATAAAGACGCTTGCTGTCTACTCTTGATTCAACACATTTCCACTGTAGTGTTCGAGTGGATCCTGCTACTTCTTCTCGAACCATACTATTATTTTTCTTTTCTTTATGATTATTGGATCAGATCATTGAATCATTTATTTCTCTTGGAATCTCTTGAATTCTTATTTCTACACACGTCTTTTTTTAGGGGGGCGACATCCATTATGCGGCATGGGTGTTACATCACGTACGAAACTTAATAGCATCCCATTTCTACGAATGGCTCGTAATGCCGCATCTCTTCCGAGACCTGGACCTTTTATCATAACTTCTGCTCGTTGCATACCCTGATCAACTAATGTACGAATAGCATTAAATGCCGCGGCTTGAGCAGCATAGGGTGTTCCTTTTCTTGTGCCTCTGAATCCAGAAGTACCTGCGGAAGCCCAAGAAACCACCCGACCTCGTACGTCTGTAACAGTTACAATAGTATTGTTGAAACTCGCTTGAACATGAATAACTCCTTTTGGTATTCTACGTTCATTCTTATTTGAACCAATACGTGCATTCTTACGTAAACCAATTTTTGCTATAGGTTTTGTCATATTTTATTAGATCATATTCATAAGAATAAAAGAAAAAGAAAGAAGAATCAGAAATCTACAGAAAGATACGGGGATATCCATTTCATATGAAAACGAATCCTTTCTTCTTTCTTTTTACATGTACATGGGTTTGAAAAAGTACTTGATTTAGAACTTGAGAAGGATTACCCCTGTCTCTGTTTATGTCTCGGATTGGAACAAATGACTATAATTCGCCCCCGCCTACGAATCAAGCGACATTTTTCACAAATTTTACGAACAGAAGCCCTTATTTTCATATTTATCATTCCTTACTTTCATTCTGAATCTATTTTTTTGGAAACAAGAATCAGTTTATTGCATTTTTGAACTTCGAATTATATCCCTACGAAAAGGATGTTTAAAAGAATGATCTAATCGTTCGAATCTTTTTTGCGAAGTCTATAAATTATACGTCCCCTGGTTGAATCATAACGACTCATTTCGATTTTGACTCTATCTCCGGGTAGTATACGTATAAAACTGCGCCGGATTCTCCCTGAAATATAACCTAGAATTAGATCTTCATTATCTAACCGAACTCGGAACATACCGTTGGGAAGTGATTCAGTAATTAAACCCTCATGAATCAATTTTTGTTCTTTCATTCCAGGGAACCCCCTTTAAGTATCAACTAATAGAGGAAGAGTTCTATAATTCACTTCTCCTCTCTATTTTACAAATAGTAAGTTCGAGAGAAAATTAGGGTACCCCAGGAGAATCACCATATATAACACAAAATTTCTCCTCCAATTTTTTCTAGTCGAGCTTCTCGATCTGTCATTATACCTCGAGAAGTAGAAAGAATTACAATTCCCATTCCACTTAAAATCTTAGGAATTCGTTGATAGTTGGAATAGATTCGTAGACCGGGTCGGCTTATACGCTTTAAGATTATTTTATTCCCTTTCCTAGTCTTTCTATGTCGTAAGGTTGAAACCAAGAAATTTTTTTTACTTTCTTGATGTTTTCGAACGTTTTCAATAAAACCTTCTCGTAAAAGTATTTTCACAATGTTTTTAGTGATATTAGTAGATACTATTTGAACTCTTCCCTTTTGATCTATGTCAGCATTTCTTATAGAAGTTATTATATCGGCAATAATGTCCCTACCCATGACGAACTATAGTTATTGGTGCCTCCTCATTTTGATATAATCAACATGCTTCTTTTTTGTTTTATTTTTTATTGAATTTTTTTTTTGAAATTATTAAATTCTAAAAAATTATTCTAAATTTCAAATATATGCATGAGACACAATCTATTAATCGGATCTATTTCAGATATTTGAATATTCTATTTTCTATATTTCTATATATAGAATATATAGGATATAGAATAGATAGGATATATCCTATTTTCATCTATAAGACTTCGGGTGCTAATGAAACTATTTTAGTAAAATTCAACTGTCGCAATTCCCGAGCAATCGCACCAAAAATTCGAGTTCCTTTTGGATTTCCTTCTTGATCAATGATAACCGCTGCATTGTCATCATATCGTATTATCATGCCGTTGTCACGTTTGAGTTCTTTACACGTGCGTACAATCACAGCTCTAATTATTTCTGATCTTTCTAGAGGCATGTTGGGCACTGCTTCTTTGATTACAGCAACAATAACATCGCCAATATGAGCATATCGGTGATTACCGGTTCCTATGATTCGAATACACATCAATTCTTGAGCTCCACTGTTATCCGCTACATTCAAAAGGGTCTGAGGTTGAATCATATCATTTTTATTTGAATCTATTATTTCAATGCAAGGGATAATGGAAAAAAAAAAAGAAATATTGTCTGTCCAGAGATAAAGAAATCTGTGGTTGTTTTTTCATTCTCAATACTCCTTCCTTCTTCTTTTACTTTTGTTTACCTATCCTGAAATAACAAATTGAGTTCGTATAGGCATTTTGCATGCAGCTATTTCCATAGCAGTTTTGGCTACAGTTTCTGATACTCCACTCATTTCATAAAGTATTCGGCCCGGTTTAACAACGGATACCCAATATTCGGGGGATCCCTTGCCCGAACCCATACGTGTTTCTGTAGGTCTTACAGTAACAGGTTTGTCGGGAAAGATACGTACCCATATCTTTCCACCACGACGTGCATATCGTGTCATTGCTCTTCGCCCTGCTTCTATTTGTCTAGCTGTGATCCAAGCAGGTTCAAGTGCCTGAAGAGCATATCTGCCAAAACAAATATGATTGCCTCGGCAGGATATTCCCTTCATTCTACCTCTATGTTGTTTACGAAATCTGGTTCTTTTGGGGTTATAGTTGATGGTTGTTTCTGAATTCCATCTCTACTGCAGAGCCGGACATGAGAGTTTCTTCTCATCCAGCTCCTCGCGAATGAAATGATTCAAGAATATGAAATATACACATGTATTTATGTATTTCATTCTATCAAAATGAAAAGAAAGAATATACTAATTTCTTTTCTATTGAATTTGTTACATAGGTAACTTTATATATAACTAACTAGATAACTAGGTGTGTTTGTTTATATATAATGCTTCTTTCTTTTATCAAGATTTCTAAAGTATTTTACTTTACCTCTATTGAAATTTAATCACGCCAATAAATGAAATAAAAATAAAGAAAGGTTTCGCGGGCGAATATTGACTCTTTCCTCCTTCATTTGTAGGATCAATCCATGACCATTCAGAAGAAATCCATTTTTTCTTGGTTCATTTCGCCATCCTACCCAATGAATCATTAGGATTGATTCGTTTTCAAGAAAATCCTATGTAGTCACAGGTTCCATCGTTCCCATAGCTTCTCCATTAATGTTTAGGCCTGAACTCTGCAATGGAGCTCTCAACAAAATCTCTTATTTGTTTCCGAGTCAATCTCCTCAGTTTTTCTTAACCCGAAGCTCGATTAAATTATTCTCTATTTTCTATCTCTATTTTCTATTCTTTATATTATTATTATTATTATTTGAATTTCATTTCTTTTATTTTCTTTATTCTATGTTTCTATTTTATTTCTATTTTTTATTTGTATATTTCTTATTCTATTGTATTGTAATTGTATATTTTGTATTTTTATTTTATATTGATGTTGATGCTTTATAACACTGCCTTTTTTATGGGGTAATTTTTCATAAACCATACATATGGGAATCATATATCATTGAGATCTTTATTCTCTCTTTCTATCATCCTTCCATTTTTCCACATCCCTTTTTTTTTCACAATTCATAATCAGATTCCTTTTTTATGAAAAGGATTTCAGTTGCTACAATGCTACAACTATATGATCGAT